TACCAAATTCCATTTTACGGAGTTGCAACTATTCATTGAAAAGAATTCAGTTCTTACAAGTAAATGCTCAATACCCAAGTAGGCTTACAAATTTGATCATGATCAAGTGCTTTTTGGATTGTCTCATGTCTTTTGATTGGTGTTTATCCCCACAACATCTCGATTTTCTTACATACAAAGTATTTACTTGTTACTAATAAAGTCTAGCCGCTGTTCTTCCTTAGATCCCTTATTTCACTCCGATAGTATCATAGATCGGGATCGATGCAGAGGAAATGAATGCATTTCTACACTATAAATAAAATTAAGTAAGTGGAATAGATAGAACATTGGATCATGCCACATCACTTATTCTATTCTACGGGATCTTACGGAGCCTGTTCATGCATGACATGATTCGGGTATGATCATAGAAAAGATTCTCCTCAAGCGAACCTGCCTATCCTCTGCTACATAGGGGGACTTACGTGGTGGTTGGATGCGGAGACACATTTGGTTATGAATTCCAACGTGGCGGATAAAATCATATATCTGCATGGCCCAATTAATAGTTCAAGTCACACACTCCCATAATCCATCCTCTCTTCGGAAAATCCACTTCAACTATTCGTATCAATTAAGAAATACAATACTTCGGAGTTGAAGAGAAGTATCCAAATAACATGTCTTATTTTTTCAATAATCCATATTTGTAGCAATGAAATAGTATTGTTCCTTCCCGATATGATATATGATCAATTACAAATATCTATGATCTGTCTTCTCTATAAAGGACCCGAAATACCTTGCTTACGTATCATTGGAAAGTGCATTAACATAAATACGGCAGTAAGAAGAGGCAATACAAAAGTGTGTAAACTATAAAAACGAGTCAAAGTGGATTGGCCCACACTAGCACTTCCACGTAATAACTCTACCAAAGGCGATCCTATTACAGGAATAGCTTCAGGTACACCTGTCACGATTTTTACTGCCCAATAACCAATTTGGTCCCGAGGTAAGGAATAACCAGTTACACCAAAAGATGCAGTCAATACAGCTAAAACCACACCTGTAACCCAAGTTAATTCGCGGGGTTTTTTAAATCCACCTGTGAGATATACACGAAATACGTGCAGGATCATCATTAGAACCATCATACTTGCTGACCATCGATGAACTGATCGAATTAACCAACCAAAATTGGCCTCAGTCATTATGTATTGAACAGAGGAAAAAGCTTCTGTAACGGTTGGACGATAGTAAAAAGTCATAGCAAAACCTGTAGCTACTTGTACTAAAAAACAAGTAAGTGTGATCCCCCCTAAACAATAAAATATGTTGACATGAGGAGGAACATATTTACTAGTTATATCATCCGCAATCGCCTGAATCTCGAGACGTTCCTCAAACCAATCATATACCTTATTGAGATAGGTAATCCAAAGGAATTCCCCCTCTGAGAACCGTATATGAGAATTTCATCTCGTACGGCTCAAGCGGAAACACACAAATACTGATTTCAACGGATATGTAATAGAAAGTTCAAAACTTCTTAGCCACTTGATTCGATTTGCCCAAAAGATACGAAGTAACAAAAATCCGGAATCTCTTCTTTGTGATGATAATGCCAAAAATATCAAGTTGGCTCATCCGTCTTTCTTTATGTTGATCGTTACAGGCCTCTTGAATCTTCTCTTCCCTATTTATTTTTTTATTTGTTATTTGATTTGTTGTTTTTTGTGCGTAATGCAGATTAACAATAGTTTTGCTATTGATAGGGATTCCCTTGTTGAGACCCTATGAATCAATTGAAACCTCAGATTCATACTAGAACCACGATGATTTAATCAAGCAAAGCCTCAAGCTAAACTCAAAGGTTCTCTGAGTAAGAACCGTTTGATGATCACTTATTCAATGAATGGATGTAATGACTCAACAAAATCTAGAGAAACATTTGTCCTTTGTTCAAACTGAAAGAAGAAAAATCGTTTGATTTAGGAAATACCTATTTGAATTTTTTTTTGAGTCCGGTTGCGAAGTCTGAATAGTAAATAGTAGGTATGAATCATAGTTCAAATATTTCTTTTCTTGATCTATTCTATATATTCCGTGCTCCAGATACTAGAATAAATATCCGACGAGGTAGAATCATCTTGATAGAGATGACAGGCCCATTTTCTGTATTATCAATAGGATCGATTATAACAAGTCACACACTCATATTCCGGAAATACCGAAACAAATAAATCTCACGGTCGAACTACCAGAATGGTCTAGAAATCCGAGTCTTTCTTAAGTTAAGTAAAGTAATTTTTTTGATTGAAAAACTAGGACTTTCTAGTTCTTATGAACCTAACTCATTGAAATTCCATCCAGTAAAACGGAAGAATTATAAATTTCCAAAATAATAGATAGGAATATCGCAAATAGAGCCATTGCGACCCCCATAAGTGGTGTAGTCCCCCAGCCCGGTGCTACTTTACCATATTCCGAATTCAATGGTTTCAATAAATTCCCTACAGTAGTTCGTCTTGGCCCAGATCTAGAACTACCCTCAACGGTTTGTGTAGCCATAAAATACTATTCATTGGTTGAGATCTGTTGACTTTGTATACCATTTCGTTGTAGTTGTAAATAAACGATCTTATCGTAGATCCATTGTGATCTTGAAATTATCTAAAAATGGAAACAGCAACCCTAGTCGCCATCTCCATATCTGGTTTACTTGTAAGCTTTACTGGGTACGCCTTATATACCGCTTTTGGGCAACCCTCTCAACAACTAAGAGATCCATTCGAAGAACACGGGGACTAGTTGAAGTAATGAGTCTCCCATATTGGGAGGCTCATTACTTCAATTGAGATAATGAAAAATTATTTCATTTTTTTAGTTTTAGTCGGAACCTTAGGCGGTTCTCGAAAAAAGATAGCGAAAAAAATTATCCCTAAAGTCGAGACTAAAAGGAATGTATAAACCAATGCTTCCATAGATTCGATCGTGGTTTACAATTATAGCTTCCACACCTATTCATTTGGGATCATTTACCATATAAAGAAAAGTAAAGAGTCAAAGAATAAATGGTGATTCAAATCAAGATTTCTCCGGTACCTTATATCAAATCAAAAAAATAGAGGCGAAAGATACCAGAGCAATGTTGTATCAGACTACTTGTCTCCTTGTAGTTGGATCCCCAATTTTTTGAAATGTTCCAAATTCCACTTGAGCATCCAAATCTGGATCAATACCAGCAAAAACATCTCTGAACAAGGTTCTAGCACCATGCCAAATGTGTCCAAAAAAGAAGAGCAAAGCAAACGTAGCATGCCCAAAAGTGAACCAACCCCTTGGACTGCTACGAAAAACACCATCGGATTTCAAAGTAGCCCGATCTAATTCAAAAATTTCACCTAATTGGGCACGTCTAGCGTATTTTTTTACAGTAGCAGGATCACCATAACTAACTCCATTGAGTTCGCCACCATAGAACTCGACAGTTACACCTACTTGTTCAACACTATACTTTGATTCTGCCCTTCTAAAAGGAACATCGGCTCTCACAATTCCGTCTCCATCTACTAAAACTACCGGAAATGTTTCAAAAAAAGTGGGCATACGACGTACAAAAAGCTCGCGCCCTTCTTTATCTCTAAAGACGGGGTGTCCTAACCATCCAACAGCTATTCCATCCCCGTTGTCCATTGAACCTGCTCTGAATAATCCCCCTTTTGCCGGATTATTACCAATGTAATCATAAAAAGCTAATTTTTCGGGAATTTTAGACCAAGCTTCCGATAAACTCAGATTTTCGGCTAGTCCGGCGTTAACTCTTCGATATATTTCTTGCTGAAAGTATCCCTGATCCCACTGATAACGAGTGGGACCAAATAATTCGATTGGGGTAGTTGCTGAACCATACCACATAGTTCCAGCAACAACGAAAGCTGCAAAAAAAACAGCAGCGATACTACTAGAAAGTACAGTTTCAATATTTCCCATACGTAATCCTTTGTATAGACGTTGAGGCGGACGGACACTAAGATGGAATAGACCTGCTAATATGCCCAATGTACCCGCTGCAATATGATGAGAGGCTATTCCTCCCGGAACAAAAGGATCAAAACCTTCCGCGCCCCACGCTGGATTTACAGATTGTACTTTTCCAGTTAGTCCATAAGGATCGGACACCCATATTCCAGGACCATACAAACCTGTTACATGAAATGCGCCAAAGCCAAAGCAAGCCACCCCTGAGAGAAATAAATGAATTCCAAAGATCTTGGGCAAATCCAAAGAAGGTTTTCCCGTACGCTCATCACAGAATATTTCTAGATCCCAATACACCCAATGCCAGATAGCTGCCAAGAAGCACAAGCCAGAAAACACAATATGTGCCCCTGCGACACCTTCATAACTCCAAATACCCGGATTCGTTATAGTTCCTCCTGAAATACTCCAACCACCCCACGAATTGGTTATTCCTAAACGAGTCATGAAGGGTATAACGAACATACCTTGTCTCCACATTGGATCAAGAACAGGGTCAGAGGGATCAAAAACCGCTAATTCGTATAGAGCCATCGAACCGGCCCAACCAGAAACTAGAGCTGTATGCATTATATGGACAGAAAGCAATCGACCGGGATCATTCAATACGACAGTATGAACGCGATACCAAGGCAAACCCATGGAAATACCCCTTTATCAAAGATAAATAGACACTATGTCACCTTATTTTATCGCATTGGAAAGGACTATACTATGTACCTAAGTACCTAACCTTTTCAGTGGATTCTGTATGAAAAAGAATTAATATTTATTCCGTTCCATTGAAAATAACGGAACAATTCTGTTCATAAGAACAAAGAGAAGCAGATCTATTCTATACCCGATAAGTACCAATACGCAATGGGAGAATTGGTACCATTTTGTGGGAACGAATGCATAGATACTTGTTTATCATTCGAACGATCGATTGCTCCGTTCGTTAAAATTTTTCTTTATTCATTCTATCTTACTCTATAAACCTTCCAATCAATCTATCTAGAAAATAGAATAAACAGAAAAAAGGATGAAGACAATAAACCCATTGTTACGTTTCCATATTAAAGTGAAGTATAGTACTTAATTTTTTTTCTTTAATTTAATGCCCATTGGTATTCCAAAAGTACCTTTTCGGAGTCCTGGAGAGGAAGATGCAGTTTGGATTGACGTATAGTGCGACTTGTCAGACATATTGGGTCATATGGGATTTACCCGTTCTCTCCCCCGATCGAGATATCCTCTGTTTCGCCCAAGAAATATTGTATTGAGATTGAGTGAACCATCAATCATTTGGAGCGTGAAGTACAATTAGATCAATTTATATTGGGGATCAATATTATCAATTAGAAGAATTTATGGTTGACTTGGACTGATAAAAAAAAGTCTCCAGGCTCCGTTCAGAAAATACCAAATTGGTAACAAATTGATAATATATGTACGATTACCACTTGTATCATAAACGATTCTTATACTTACTATAGGAGCGATCTCAAACTGCCAACCAATGGAGTAGTATGATGAATACATCGAATAGTTTGGAGAAGACATGAAACAAATTGAAAAAGAAGTCGTAACAAAAAAAGTGGTACTGAGATCATTTGCCCTATATGTACAAATAGAATTCGGGCAGATCTTTTCCCGGAGTAGAACAAACATGAACCTAAAAAAATGGAAAGGGCCCATTCAGGAACAATAAAATGACATCGTGATTTGAATCTCGATGAAACAATACATCAATGAGAGGTTAGTTCAATAAGTTCAGTGAATTCTTTTTTTTTTATAGGTAAGGGAACAAAAACTCATCTTATGTTTTTTGAAAAATAGAAGAAGAAAACCCCCTTCATTAGAAAAACAAAAACCTGTTACAGAAAAAAAAGAAATAGAACTGGAATCGACACATTGATTCTTTTTTTCGCAATTTTTTTTTTGAACCGTATGCATCCAAAGGTGCACGTACGGTTCCTAAGGGAACCAATTTTGTCCTAATCAACCGACTTCATCGAGAAAGATTACTTTTTTTAGGCCGAGAAGTTGATAGCGAGATCTCGAATCAACTTGTTGGTCTCATGGTATATCTCAGTATAGAAGATAATACTAGGGATCTTTATTTATTTATAAACTCTCCCGGCGGATGGGTAATACCAGGAATAGCCATTTATGATACTATGCAATTTGTGCCACCCGATGTGCATACAATATGCATGGGATTAGCCGCTTCAATGGGATCTTTCATTCTGGTCGGAGGAGAAATTACCAAACGTCTAGCATTCCCTCACGCTTGGCGCCAATGAGTTTTTTTATTTGAAAAAAAAAAAGGAAGACTATGCCTTCGCCATATTGAATATGAATAATAAGTAATAATAGCATGGCACTTCGAGTTCGATATGAGCAAACCATTATTGTTTTTTTCATAACATGAGATTTTATGTCGAGATAGTAGTATGAAATAGAGGTCATTTCGGATTTGATCTTATGTGTCGGGGGTACATTTCAGCGTCACAAACCATTCTTTTTCACACCAGAATTCTCTTTCTGATATTTATGTTATGAAAGAAAAAGTACAAAAATGAAAAAAAAAAAAAGATCATTTTTTCCTTATTTGATCGTATCAGAAAGGAACTTTGGGATTGCTAAATCACAGACAAAATAAATATATAAAGCAACAGAACCATCATAGTATTTTTTTTACTCCTACGAAAGGAAGGGTGGTAAATGGATCATTCAACGATCCGGATCGGATGGATTCTATTTCTTTCTTCAATAGAATAGAAGAGAAGAAAAAGAAAAAGTAAATTCCATTGTAGAGCCGTATGCACAAAAGATGCCTGTACGGTTGTACAATTCTATTCTTTTTTCTTATATTTTTTTTATCCCTTACTTTAGCCCAATCATGCAAGATAGAAGAACCCTTCATGATGCTATATCAATATCATCAGGGTTATGATTCACCAACCTGCTAGTTCTTTTTATGAGGCACAAGCAGGCGAATTTATCCTGGAAGCGGAAGAACTACTGAAACTTCGCGAAACCCTCACAAAGGTTTATGTACAAAGAACGGGTAATCCTTTATGGGTTGTATCCGAAGACATGGAAAGAGATGTTTTTATGTCAGCAACAGAAGCCCAAGTTCATGGCATTGTTGATCTTGTAGCGGTCGAAAATGAAAATACTAGGGATTTCATGTAAATCCATTTCAAACCATAATTCGAATTTTATGCGATTTGATATTGAATAGAAAAAAAAAAATTCATGATCATCAATCATCAGGTTAAGATCGATCTAAACCAACCCATTCCATTCTAGAATTCTATATTTACATACGACATGCCAACTATTAAACAACTTATTAGAAACACAAGACAGCCAATAAGAAATGTCACGAAATCTCCCGCTCTTAGAGGATGTCCTCAGCGTCGAGGAACATGCACTAGGGTGTATGTGCGACTCGTTCAGATCATGAGTTCGAACAAATGAGACAATTTTCCAGTATCAATGACCAGTACCAATGAAAAGGATAGATAGAGAAGATCTATCATATACCTATATTGTGTTTGGAATTTATGGTTTACATTGGTGCAAATCCAATCACCTAGATTTGAGATGAAAAGCAATTCCCCATTGGGGGCAAATGGTTATCCATTAAGCGGAGGAAATGGTATTATAAGAAGCAAAAAGGTTATACTCCTATTCTTGAAAGAACGGACTAACAGGGTCAGCTACCTAGCCAACTTTCATAATTAAATGCCGTCACTGTATGGATAACTCTTATTGTGAAAAGAACTATTACTGTATAATTGATGGGTAGAGCCAAAGAGTGTGAACTATACAAGTTAACAATAACATTTGATAAAATGAAAGAAGAGGCTCCGGTGTATAGAGAGGACCTCACCGTTTAAAAAAAAAAAAAGTAACCATAGAAACGATGGAACCCACTATTTTTTTTTTATTTGGTATCGTTAGAATTTCTTATTTCCAGGTGAAATGCCTGGAAGGAATAAAAAATCGTGGTTGGGGAAAGTCATAGTAGCAAAAGCCATTGGAATTTATATTTTATATATCGGAATAATCCGTTTTGTTATTAATTGACGGGGGGTAAAGGATGACTGAAAGAAGAGAAATCAATTAGTTATTCATTAAGGTTTAATTTGATTCAATGACCAGAGTTAGACGAGGATATACAGCTCGGAAACGTCGAACAAAAATTCGTTTATTTGCATCAACCTTTATTGGGGCTCATTCAAGACTTACTCGAACGACTACTCAACAGAAAATGAGAGCTTTGGTTTCCTCTCATCGAGATAGAGGCAGGCAAAAGAGGGATTTTCGTAGTTTGTGGATCACTCGAATAAATGCAGTAATTCGTGAGAATAAGGTATTCTATAATTATAGTAGATTAATACCAAATCTGTACAAGAAGCAATTGCTTCTTAATCGTAAAATACTTGCGCAAATATCTATATCAAATAAGAATTGTCTTTACATGATTTCCAATCAGATTATCAAATAAAGGATATGATATTATAAAATAAAATACAGAAATGATTGAAATTGAAACAGAATTCCCCGGAGAATGAACTCCGGGAAGATAGAATAAAAAAAATTAAGTAAGATAAGTAGTAGGAATGAACGAACATGTTTCAATAAAAAAAAAAAAAGATTTCTTCTTCCCCCATTTTTTATTTCTTATAACACAAGAAATAAATCGGGATTCTAGGCCTTTTGAACAAAACATCAATCTGAGCTTGAGTTCCGATTGGAGTTTTGAGTCAATTGAGGAGTATGTTTATTTATTTCTGGTTCTAGGACCAGTAGTTCTGGGGATCGACTCGGCTCTCTCAAATTGTTTCTCATTATTAAGAAAAGGTAACAAAGATAAAATACGAGCTTGTTTTATAGCAATAGTAATTAATCGTTGTTGTTTCAAGGTCAATTTATTCACCCGTCTAGATAATATTTTTCCTTGTTCACTAATAAATCGACTAATTAAACTCATGTTTCTATAATCGATTCGATCCCCAGATCCAATTGGGGACAAACGCCTACGAAAGGATCGCTTGTATTTACGAAAAGGTTGCTTGGATTTATCCATGGTTTATTCCTTATTTCTAAAATTCTATTTCTTTATTCATTTCAGATCTGACCGAAATAGGCTTTGATTCGCATCGTTTATATTATACATATCATATATAATACATATCATATGTATGTATATATATATATATGATATGAAAATGAAATCGGGTTTGATTTGTATTGTATATATTATGTATATTATATATGTTATATTATATATGTTAAATGTTAAGTTAAATATGTTAACCTAAATATGTTAAGTTCTTCCTCTTCCTGTTCCTTGGAAAAATCGCGCACACGTTCCGTTCCATCTATTTCTTTATTTCCCCATGAATCGTATGCTTGTGACAATAGCGACAAAATTTTCTCAATTCTAATCGACTGGATGTATTGTGTCGATTCTTTTGAGTAATATATCTAGAAATACCCGGCGATTCTTTATTGACACCATTTCGGACACAACTGGTACATTCCAAAATAACTCTGACTCTGACATCTTTACCCTTGGCCATGAACCCCCTTTTGATTTTGGATCGACTTAACTTCTTCTATTTTCGACCCGAACTGAAGAAGAATAAAAGAACAAAAAAATCAATAAGAAAATCAATAGAAATTACTAACTTGAAATTCAATTTTCATTTCTAAAGATTTCGTTGTGTTGTATGTGTTGTAATTATATAATTACAATTAATATTAATAGAGTAATAGTAATAATTAATAATAAAGTAATAATTAAGTAATACAATTTCTTTCTAACTATCAATTATTCCTATCTTAAATCCCAATATTTAATTTAAGTATCTTCTTTCTATGCTATGATTTCGTGGATTCTGCCCTAGATCTGGATACACATTTCCATTTCTGTTCCCCAAAATTCGATCTTAGATTCACCAGATTTTTGTCGAGGTTCAATACACTTTTTCTTTTTCTTTCCTTCCTATCCTCCTCCTATCCTAAAGAACTGAAAAAAAAAGGAAGGGGCGAAATTTTAGTCACGTCACGTAGAATCGTATCCCTAATTTTCTTCATTTCTTCGCATATTAATAACTAGAATGAAAAAAAAGGGAATGACAAGGCATCTGGGAATAAACGATTAATTTCTATCAATAGACCTGCTAAAGACCCAAACCATAGAGTAGTTAGCACAGGTGCCACGGAGAGATATGTTTTTATATCTCGCATTGAAAATCCTCCTTCTTTATTGTAATACATATATGTATGGTCAGATGTTGTAGTTCAAGATCATTTGTATTTTTTTTTTTACTTTACGCGGAATTCCTAACTAAAATAGATATGTACAATGAACCGATAGATGAGATTTTCCTGTCCCTAAAAAAGAAAAAGATGACCCCTTCTTCCTGAGCATTTCCGATAAATTTTTATTCTTTTTTTTATACGATACGCCGATAAGATAAATTTTAATTTTTTTTATACGTTAGGTTTCAGATGTATAAAATTATTTTATTATATGAAACCAAAAAGAAGAAGTGACAAGAAAATTCTATATAGATAGAGAGGAAAATAACAATGTGGAAAACAAGACAGGGATTTTGTACAATGACACTGTACAAGAACTTTAAAAAGGGATGTAGCGCAGCTTGGTAGCGCGTTTGTTTTGGGTACAAAATGTCACGGGTTCAAATCCTGTCATCCCTACCTATTACTTCTCTTATGGGCAGTAACGAGGGATTAATTAAGATCGATTGAAATTGGACATAATCTTTCATTTTTGCATGCTATACGTATGCAAGATATGTTTGGGGATAAAAAAACCTTTTCTTTACACTACAGTCGTATCTCCTGTAATAAGAAAGCGCTCTTAGTTCAGTTCGGTAGAACGCGGGTCTCCAAAACCCGATGTCGTAGGTTCAAATCCTGCAGAGCGTGATTCCGTTTATGTTATGTCGAATCACAATAAAAAAAACTTAACAAAAAAAAGTTTAATTGAAACTTGAATTTGACCTCCCGCAGGGAGGAGGTCAATCAAAAAAAAAAGAAATGTTACTCAATCAAAGGTCCAACTGATCACCACGTCTGTATTGTAAATATGCAGTTACGAATAATCCTGCCAAAGTAATAGGAATTAGACCTAAGACGATTCCAAATAGAAAAACTTCAATCATTTCGGTTTTTTGAGGGGATAAAAAGATGGGTAAGATCTATCCCTAAATATTAATCTGAATTATCCGTGAATCTCAATAACCAAGAATTGGCAATTGATGTGGAAAGGAACCTGGAACACCTGGAATCTCAGAGAAATATTCATTTTTATGAATTGTTCATTCAATTCATTTCAAATAAGTCGTATCTTATTCAAACCAATCAATAGAGCTGGGGTTATAGTTAAAGCAGCCAGTAGAAAACCGAAATAACTAGTTATAGTAGGCATGAAAGAGCTAAATTAGATATGTTCTTTTGTTACATATGTTGATAAAACACTTACCTAAGTTTCAATTTTTCCCAGATACAACAGTAACGGTAAGAAAAAACCAATTGACAGGATTAGTTTAGTTCAATTGAAAGTTCTTGATTCATCAGCTGTGACATCGATCGGTCCTGTGATTCCGAATCGACAGATTCATTGTACAATTCGTGAGTTGAGTAAAGTAATAGTAATAAGAACTGTGTCGTGTAACTTCATTCAAAAATGAAATTATATTTAAGTAATTTTGGAATAAAATAAAAAAAAAAAAAAAATTGGATTTGAAAAGAACTTCAATTTTGATCATTTCTTTTCTTTTTCAATAAAAAGGATCTAATCCATTTGGGGGCGAACGCCCTGATATTACCTTTTACTTATTTTTTTTAACTCATTGGATTCAGTGCATTAATAGGTTGGTTAATTGCCCATAATATCTCGAATGAGAAGAAAAAAAGTGCCCTACGATATATCGAAACGATCTATCAAAAAAATAAAACCTTTACTTTCATTTTTATTCTTTTTGGGGGGTCCAACTCGATTCAAAGACGAACAACTTCCATTATCCTTTTAGGTTCTATATTCTGTCTTTCCATATCATGGAGTTCCATACTTGTAGTTCGGTCAAGAAAGAACCTTTGTTTTGCATCTAATGCAACCGTTGTTGCATCACGAATATTGATTGTTCCAACTATGTTCTCTTTCTTTCATTAAATATTATCTATTCTTGTATTTTGTATTTATTATAGTATATTTATTGTACGTTGTACGACCAACCAATTACTTGAAATGAAATGAAAGATTCGAACAAAAAAAACTTTTAACCAAAAAAAGAGTTTATAGATTTCGCATATAATTGAAATGTGTGAATATGATAATATCTTTCATGAATTATTAGAACCCATTGATTCACACTTTTCCAAGATCTTTACTTTCTATTACGAAGCCAATAATGGAAACACCTTATAAGGAATTTGAGGAATTT